ACTTATTACCGAGTTGGAATTCCTGTCGGGCGCAGCTCACGAAGGCCTACCGTTGGATTATCAGATACGTTCAAGAAAAAGGGATCGTGTAATAATTTATAGGCCTGCTAAACGTAGTCGCAAAGCAAGTGTCAAAAACTGGGTGTCTATTAGAGACTATTCGGAAGAATCCGATTTTCGTCGAGAATTCATAAAAGGTTCTATGCGTGCTCAAAGACGTAAAACTGTCATTTCAAAATTGTTTCAAGCAAATGTGCACTCCCCCCTTTTTTTGGACAGAATAAAAAAATACCCTCTTTTTTCTTTTAATATACCTGAACAGATGAAATTTATTTTTAGACATTGGATGGGTAAAGGAACAGAATTTAAAGATTATACAGAAGAACAAAAAAAAAAACAAAAGGAAGAAGAAGAGAACAAAAAAAAGGAAAAACCGTGGATAAAAATCGCGGAAGCCTGGGATTTCATTCCATATCCACAAGCAACAAGAAGTTTAATTTTAATAATTCAATCTATTTTTAGAAAATATATTCTATTACCTACATTGATAATAGTTAAAAATATTGGGCGTATATTATTATCCCAACCTCCCGAGTGGGCTGAGGATTTCGATGAGTGGAATAGAGAAAAGCATATTATATGTACCTATAATGGTGTTCAATTATCAGAACTCGAACTTCCCAGAAATTGGTTTAAAGATGGTATTCAGATAAAAATAGTATTTCCTTTCTATTTGAAACCTTGGCACAGATCTAAGTCGAGGCCCTCTTTTTCTTCTTATAAAAATTTAAAGAAAGAACAACAGAAGTTTTGCTTTTTAACGGCTTGGGGAACACAAACAAACCTTCCCTTTGGTTCTGTCCCCCAAAAACCTTCCTTTTTTAAGCCTATTTTTAAAGAACTAAAAAAAAAAATTCGCAAAACAAAAAATAATCATTTTCAAGTCCTAGGAGTTTTAAAAGAAAGAACAAAAAATTTTCTACAAGACTCAAAAGAACCAAAAGGGGAGGTTATCAAAAACGTTTTATTTATGTTTATAAAAAGAATAAAAAAAGAACTCTTAAAAGTACAGCCAACTCGATTATTTATATTGAGAAAGGTGTATGAATCCGGCGAAACTAACCAAAAAAAAGATTATATAATCAGGAATCAGATAATTCACGACTCGTTTAGAAAAATTAAATCTACAGATAATACAAATTATTCACTGAGAGAAAAAAAAATTAAAAATCTGGCGGATAGAACAAACAAAATCACAAAGAAAACAAAGAGTCTTACAAAAGAAAAAAACAATAACGCCACGAAAAGAAGTAGTCCTAACAAAACAAGTTATAATGGAAAAGTAAAATCATCAAAAAATAGTTGGCAAATATTAAAAATAAAAAGAAGAAGTACTCGATTAATCTATAAATTATATTTTTTTATAAAAATTTTCATTAAAAGAATATACATTGGTATCTTTCTATGTATCATTCATATTGCCAGAATTACTACACAACTCATTCTTGAATCGAGAAATTTTTGTTTTGATAAATACATTTACAATAATAAAACAAACAAAGAAATAAAAAACAAAAAAGAAATTAATTTTATTTCGACTCTAAAAAGTGCACTTTACAATATTAAGAATAGTAAGAAGAATTCACATCTTTTTTTTAACTTATCCTCATTATCACAAGCATATGTATTTTATAAATTATCACAAACCCGAGTTATTAATTTGTATAAGCTAAGATCTATTCTTGACTATCATGGAACCCCCTTTTTTCTTAAGACTGCAATAAAAAATTATTTTGTAACACAAGGAATATTTCATTCCGAATTAAGACATACAAAACTTACAAGTTCCGAAATGAATCAATGGAAAAACTGGTTAAGAGGTCATTATCAATACAATTTATCTCAGATTAGATGGTCTGGATTAATATCACAAAAATGGCGAACTACAATCACTGAAGGTGGTATGACCCAAAATAAGGATTTAACAAAATGTAATTCGTATGAAAAAGACCGATTACTTTATCACAAAAAACAAAAAGATTTTAAAGTATATCCATTACTAAACCAAAAAGATAATTTTCAAAAATACTATATATATGATCTTTTATCATATAAATCTATTAATTCTGAAATGAAGAAGTCCTCATATATTATTTATGGATCACCATCAGAATTAAATAACAACCAAAAGATTACTTTTAATTACAATAATTATAAACAAAATTTCTTTGAAAGCCTGGAGGAAATTACTATCAATAATTATCTAGAAAAGGGTGATATTGTGTATATGCAAAAAAATGCAGATAGAAAATATTTTGATTGGACAATTCTCAATTTTTTTCTAAGACAAAAAATAGATATTAAGGCCTGGACCAAAATGGATTATAACAGTAATATAAATACTAAGATTGGAAGTAAGAATTACCAAAAAATTGATAAAAACGATCTTTTTTATCTGACGATTCATCAAGATTTAGAAAAAAATACGATCAATGAAAAG